CTTTTTTCTTTCACCTTTTTTCTTTCATTTATATTATGCTGGAACCGTTGAATTCATTAGATACCGGTTCCTATATTGAAATTTCGACTATTTGATTTCTTGTTTATTTTCTTTGATCTCTATCGGAGACCAGTATTTGGTCCAATCAGAAATGATTCTATCATTTCTATATCATCTATATCAGAAATTCAATATAGATATATACCGCATAACATATATATTATACTATATATTATATATTTATTATACTTAGATATGCCCCTATTTCTATCCGTGCAATTTTGAATACTTGAACGGTCGATTCTTTTTTTTTTTTTTTTTTCATCTTAGCTTTCACCTTTTCGAATGAAACCAGAGGAGTGTTTCATTATGATCTGAATTACACTTTTATCTTTCATTTTATTCTTATCCTTTTCTTAGGGCAGACCCTCTATAACATAACAAAAAAAAGGAAAAGGAAATCTTTAGTATTATTAATTTAAAATTTAATTACTAGCCATAACAAATAAAATGGCTATAAACAATCATTCCGTTAATTTATAATTAGAAGATAATTCTAAATAAAATATATAAACAAATTTAAATATATAATATATATGAAATATAATAAAATATCAAAAAAAAAAATAGTACTATAGAATAGTAAAAAAAAATATTACTATCTAATTAAGCTAATTAAGATATTGATTATCGATAAACATATATTTGAGAAATAGATCGAAATTAAATATCGCTATATTAATAGGTATGTTCTATAATATTCAAATATCCAATATTTTTGGAAATATTCTTTATATATTTTATATATTTATTTTTATATAAATCATATTTCTTATGAAATAGCTAAGAATGAGCAGTTAATATCTCAGTAGTTTACTAAACTAGTATGTGTGTACAATTTATGTTATGCGAGCCCGCTTAGCTCAGAGGTTAGAGCATCGCATTTGTAATGCGATGGTCATCGGTTCGATTCCGATAGCCGGCTTTTCTCCATTTGTTTGATTTTTTACATAATTTAATTGATAATGTGAAATCCAAGTGAAAAACCTCTTTCCCTTTTCCCAAGGGTCACTGATCTATTTCTATTATTTCGTAGGAACTTCCAATTATGAATAAAAATTGGATTGGAGGAGTTCGGTCTCTGTAGAACAAATCAATTAAGAAAAGAACCCTTAATTTTTATTATTTAAAATTCTTTTTATTTATATAAATTTATATAATACAATTATTTATATACAATAAGGTACGGATATTGATACAATTCCTCTAATTATTTATTCTTTGTAATACTTCAGTAAATTTCGCTTAATTTATCATATTTTAGTTTAGTTTTAATTTTGTTTTATGAAATTTCATAAAAAATAAGGAGTCTTTATGTCGCGTTACAGAGGACCTCGTTTCAAAAAAATCCGTCGTCTGGGGGCTTTACCGGGGCTAACTAGTAAAAAGCCTAGAGCCGTAAGCGATCTTAGAAACCAATCGCGCCCCGGCAAAAAATCTCAATATCGTATTCGTTTAGAAGAAAAACAAAAATTGCGCTTTCATTATGGTCTTACAGAACAACAATTACTTAAATACGTTCGGATCGCCGGAAAAGCCAAAGGGTCAACAGGTCAGGTTTTACTACAATTACTTGAAATGCGTTTAGATAACATCCTTTTTCGATTAGGTATGGCTTCGACTATTCCTCAAGCCCGCCAATTAGTTAACCATAGACATATTTTAGTTAATGGTCGTATAGTAGATATACCAAGTTATCGCTGCAAACCCCGAGATATTATTACAGTGAGGGATGAGCAAAAATCTAGGGCTCTGATTCAAAATTATCTTGATTCATCCCCCCGTGAGGAATTACCAAAACATTTGACTCTTCACCCATTCCAATATGAAGGATTAGTCAATCAAATAATAGATAGTAAATGGGTCGGTTTGAAAATAAATGAATTGCTAGTTGTAGAATATTACTCTCGTCAGACTTAACCCTAACTAAAATAACAAGGGTTCGGACAATTTTGACCCCTCCATTTTGGCTTAAGTAAAGGGACCCGGGGTAAGTAAGGTAAGGGGTTTCATCTGGGGATTTTTCTCTTATTCATGTATCATAGATCGGTAGGGTATTTTCATTCCTTGTCGATTTTGTCCAGTATTTTTCGTACCACAGAAATTCGGGGTAGGGATAGGATAGAGAATCTATATCAAAGAAAAGAAAGGTCTAACTGTTGGAGTATCCATTCTTATTTGATGCATTGCAGTCAGTAACATTGGTGAATTAGTTGACGAGTACGGAAAGAGAGGGATTCGAACCCTCGGTAAACAAAAGTCTACATAGCAGTTCCAATGCTACGCCTTGAACCACTCGGCCATCTCTCCTACATAATGATTATGGACCAAAAACCGAGTGAATAGTGAGTCATTCATATTCTTTTGGATAGGTATGTACATTCAATTTTAACTATATTTAAATTTAACTCTAAAAATAGAAAACTTTTCATCAAAGAAAAACCCTTCCTCCGAGGCTGGGGATAAAGATAAATCCCTTTTGGGAAAAATTGTAAAATAAAGATATATATATATTCTATTCATGTTTGCAAAGACGGTGTTTCCGCCCTTTCTAATATTTATACCGGATTAAATCACTCAATTGAAACGAATCCAATGATCGATATATTTTTTTAGACTGTGTTTAATGGATACCTTTAAATCATGATTCTATTTAGTTTACACTATTATTCAATTTTCATAAAAATTCTAAAATTCCTTTCCAGTTTTAGATTTTTCAACAACAACTCTTTACTCCAACTTCTTAACCCATAAATTTTTTTCCAAATTCATGAACCGCCCCCCGGATTTTTTTATTTGATTGTATAGCGTATACCCACTATACACACAACACAAAACAAACGGTATTCCATTTTTATCATAGAATGATTATTCAATTTCCTCTTTGGATCATAATTCAATCAAAAATTCTCGAATTATCCTAATCTGTAGGATAAATTCTTTGATTCTTCAGCTTCAATGAAATCGGAATAGTTCCCTTCATACTATAACTACATTTGGATAAAATCTAATCAGATTCAAATATTTCTTATTTTTTTTATTGATTCCTGTCAAAAAGAAACAATTTGAGTAAAAGGTCTTCCTTTTTATTTTAATGAATCCGTTTTTATGTTATTTCGTACTGCACAATTCCTTTGTTTGTGGGATCATTTTCTCACGAAAGGAAATTAAAATAAATTATAGAATGGATTAATACACCTATGTCTAGATCTGGGATAAATGGAAATTTTATTGATAAAACCTTTTCAATTGTAGCCAATATCTTATTACGAATAATTCCGACAACTTCGGGAGAAAAAGAGGCATTCACCTATTACAGAGATGGTGCGATTTGATTATTTTTTTATTTTATTTTTTTATTATATATTAAATTTTTTACCGCTCTCAGTCTTAAGAGAAAGACAACATTATTCGGGATAGGAAGAAAAAAATTATTGAAATAAATCTACGCTTGTTGAAGGTGAAGTTTGTAAATAAAACAACCCCTTCTGTCGTGTATCCCCGATTAATGCAGCCTCAGATGCTTCAATTGTCGATTCTAGAGTATTGAGCGAAAGGTTATACACCTATGGGTTAGGTCAACCCTACTCCACTAGTACCAATAGGGGGCATAGGGGAAGAAGCACTACTCCTAGGAATCAACACACAAAAACTTTGTTATAAATTATCCCTTTTCCTTATCAGGATCGGGACTAACAATGGTTGGGACAACAAACATCCATCTCGTTCGTATTTTGGATACCCATATAACCATCGAAGACTGTTGAAGTGACTAATTCCTGCAAATTTAAGGGCGTTGAAGACAAAGAAATTGTTGGAGTAACTTTTTCTATCTAATACCAACATGCTTGATGTTAAGGAAAGATCTTTTACAAGAGGGTTGGCTAGAGATTTCTTGTAAAAACACCAGCCCCGCTTAGTTTATAATGATAATATTTTAGTCTTTTTGATTCCATGTATTATTATCATTATGCACATAAAGGAGGAGCCGTATGAGATGAAAATCTCATGTACGGTTCTGAAACGGAGATTCTTTGAATCGAATGACGACCGTAACGGATGTCGGCTCAATCCGAAGGAAATTATGCGGAAGCTTTACAGAATTATTATGAAGCTATGCGACTAGAAATTGATCCTTATGATCGAAGTTATATACTCTATAACATAGGCCTTATCCACACAAGTAACGGGGAACATACGAAAGCTTTGGAATATTATTTTCGGGCCCTGGAGCGAAACCCATTCTTACCACAAGCTTTTAATAATATGGCCGTGATCTGTCATTACGTGCGACTATCTCCACTATAGAAATAAAAAAAGGAAAGAAAGAAAAAATCCGTTAACGTTAATAAATACTAGAAAAAAGAGTAGGCTTTCTACATATGTATCGTTCAAAACAACGATTTTTATCAGCTGTAGCAAAGAAATAAACTTCATAAAAGTCGAAATATGAATATGAAGAAATAGGTATGCCTAGATACTTTATTCTATGGATAAAGGATCTAATTGATAGAGGAAGCGCCGTAAAGATCAATTCGCGAGGTTTTGGTCCGATACAATAAGAACTGCTTACTTATGTCATGATATGAGATAAAAGTTAGGAATCCACTTATGTAATAGAGTCGATCCCCTAAGGTATTGAGCAGCGGTGTAGCATCAGATCCCAAAGATGGTAAGTCTTTTACTTCTTATGAAGGAAGGCCTTTTTCAAAGATTCTATATAAATTTATATATGAAACCGAGATAGTTACCTTTCAGAAAATTAGAATAATAGTGAAAATGCTTATGCTTTATTTTTCTGAAGGTGGGAGAAAAGATAAAACTGATTATTAATAAAAATGAAAGTTTGAAACTCATGTAATTAACCTCTTTCTTTTGGTTAACTCGAGAAAAAAAAAAATGGGATATGGATATATCTCTGAGAAATACCATTTAATTTG